ACCCATCAACTATAACCCCAAAAGAACAAGATTCCGTAAACAACATAGAGGAAGAATGAAAGGAATTTCTTATCGAGGTAATCATATTTGTTTCGGTAGATATGCTCTTCAAGCACTTGAACCCGCTTGGATCACATCTAGACAAATCGAAGCAGGGCGCCGCGCAATGACACGAAATGTACGCCGTGGGGGAAAAATATGGGTACGTGTATTTCCAGATAAACCAGTTACAGTAAGACCTACGGAAACTCGTATGGGTTCGGGGAAAGGATCCCCCGAATATTGGGTAGCTGTCGTTAAACCAGGTAGAATACTTTATGAAATGGGTGGAGTAGCCGAAAATATAGCTCGAAAGGCTATTTCAATAGCGGCGTCCAAAATGCCTATAAGAACTCAATTCATTATTTCTGGATAGGAATGTTGAACCAAAGGAAAGAAGTCTTGGGTATAAAAAAAACAATTGCAGGTTTTCTTTTTTTTTTTTACTTCGTCCTTTGCTTTACTTTACATTAAAAAAACAGATTAAAAAAATGATATGATTCAACCTCAAACCCATTTGAATGTAGCAGACAACAGCGGGGCCCGAGAATTAATGTGTATTCGAATCCTAGGAGCTAGTAATCGCCGATATGCTCATATTGGTGACGTTATTGTTGCTGTGATCAAGGAAGCAGTACCAAATACGCCTCTACAAAAATCCGAAGTGATCAAAGCTGTAATTGTACGTACTTGTAAAGAATTCAAGCGTGACAACGGTATGATAATACGATATGATGACAATGCTGCAGTTGTCATTGATCAAGAAGGAAATCCAAAAGGAACTCGAGTTTTTGGCGCGATCGCACGGGAATTGAGACAGTTAAATTTTACTAAAATAGTTTCATTAGCACCTGAGGTATTATAATACGAGATCGCGATAGAGTGATAGTCTTTAATTAAAATCGATAAATTAGTAGATTATGTCTCACGCATATACTTTTAATAATTTTCATAAATAAAACGAACATGTTGATTATATAAAAATTCGGAAGTAACAAAAATTTGCGTTTATCATGGGTAAGGACACTATTGCTGACATAATAACTTCTATACGAAATGCTGACATGGATAGAAAAGGAACGGTCCGAATAGCGTCTACTAACATCACCGAAAACATTGTTAAAATACTTTTACGAGAGGGTTTTCTCGAAAACGTAAGGAAACTTGTGGAAAACAACAAATCTTTTTTGGTTTTAACCCTACGACATAGAAGGAATAGGAAAAGACCATATAGAACCAGTTTCAATTTAAAACGAATCAGTCGACCTGGTCTCCGAATCTATTCGAACTATCAACGAATTCCGAGAATTTTAGACGGGATGGGGATTGTAATTCTCTCTACTTCTCGGGGTATAATGACAGACCGTGCGGCTCGACTAGAAAGAATTGGCGGAGAAATTTTGTGTTATATATGGTAATCTTTCTGGTACCCGAATTATATCCGGAACTTCCTAATTTGTGAAAAAAAAAAAACGAAAAAAGACAAGTTGTCTAATATCACTCCTCCTACATTAGTTGATACTTCAAGGGGGTTTTGCCTGGAATGAAAAAAGAAAAATGAATGGATTCATGAAAGTTTAATTACTGAAGCATTTCCCAATGGTATGCTCCGGGTTCGTTTATATACTGAAGTCAGATTCGAAGTTATGTTTCAGGAAGGGCTCGACACAGTTTTATACGTGTACTACCTGGAGATAGAGCCAAAAGAGTCAAAATTGAAGTAAGTCGTTATGGTTCAAATGGAGGGCGTATAATTTATAGACTCCACAACAAGGATTCCAATGATTAGGCGGTTTTTCAACATTCCTTTCATGAGGATACAAGTCACTGTTCCAAAATTTCAAGAAACTTATTTTCTTCCAATAAGTAGATTCGCAATTCAGTTAAGGAATAACAACTATGAAAATAAGGGCCTCCGTTCGTAAAATTTGTGAAAAATGTCGACTGATCCGTAGGAGAGGGCGCATTATAGTAATTTGTTCCAACCCGAGACATAAACAAAGACAAGGATAATCTTTCGAAAAGGGACTCTCTAAAGGAACCGATGAACAAATCAAAATAAAAGATCTGTTTTGACATGAAATGGATATATCCATATATCTGACTTATATGTATGAAATGATAAAATATGGCAAAATCTATACCAAAAAGTGTTTCACGTAGGACTGGACGGATTGGTTCACGTAAAAGTGCACGTCGAATACCAAAAGGCGTTATTCATGTTCAAGCAAGTTTCAACAACACCATTGTGACTATTACAGATGTACGGGGGCGGGTGATTTCTTGGTCTTCCGCTGGGACTTGTGGATTCAGAGGTACAAGAAGAGGGACACCCTTTGCTGCTCAAACCGCAGCAGGAAATGCTATTCGAGCAGTAGCCGATCAAGGTATGCAACGAGCAGAAGTCATGATAAAAGGTCCGGGTCTCGGAAGAGATGCAGCATTACGAGCTATTCGTAGAAGTGGTATACTTTTAAGTTTCGTACGGGATGTAACCCCTATGCCACATAATGGCTGCAGACCCCCTAAAAAAAGACGGGTGTAGAAATAAACATTGAAGAGATTTCAAGAGAAATAAATGACTCAAAGATCTGATCAAATAATATTACTATGGTTCGAGAGAAAGTAAAAGTATCTACTCGGACACTACAGTGGAAGTGTGTTGAATCAAGAGCAGACAGTAAACGTCTTTATTATGGACGCTTTGTTCTGTCTCCACTTATGAAAGGTCAAGCCGACACAATAGGCATTGCAATGCGAAGAGCTTTGCTTGGAGAAACAGAAGGAACATGTATTACACGCGCAAAATCTGATAAAATTCCACATGAATATTCTACCATAGTAGGTATTCAAGAATCAGTACATGAAATTTTAATGAATTTGAAAGAAATTGTATTGAGAAGCAATATATATGGCACTCGTAACGCGCTTATTTGTGTCAAAGGTCCTGGATATGTAACTGCTCAAGATATCCTCTTACCACCTTCTGTGGAAATCGTTGATAATACGCAGCATATAGCTAGTCTAACGGAACCTATTGATTTGTGTATTGGATTACAAATCGAGAGGAATCGAGGATATAATAATATAAAAACGCCAAATAACTTTCAAGACGGGAGTTATCCTATAGATGCTGTATTCATGCCTGTTCGAAATGCGAATCATAGTATTCATTCGTATGGGAATGGAAATGAAAAACAAGAGATCCTTTTTCTAGAAATATGGACAAATGGAAGTTTAACTCCTAAAGAAGCACTTCATGAAGCCTCCCGAAATTTGATTGATTTATTTATTCCCTTTCTACAGGCAGCAGAAGAAAACTTACATTTAGAGCACAATCAATACAAGGTTACTTTACCTTTTTTTACTTTTCATGATCGATTGGCTAAACTAAAGAAAAAGAAAAAAGAAATAGCATTGAAATCCATTTTTATTGACCAATCAGAATTGTCTCCCAGGATCTATAATTGTCTTAAAAAGTCCAATATACATACATTATTCGACCTTTTGAATAACAGTCAAGAAGACCTTATGAAAATGGAACATTTTCGCATAGAAGATGTAAAACAGATATTGGACATTCTAGAAAAGAAATAAAAAAGCATTTCACAATTGATTTACTGAAAAGAAAAATCAAATAAGTTTTAAATCAATTGAATTTATTTCATTTTGTTTCTAAAGAATAAAAAAAAATAGAAAAACTGAAACGGTTTGCACCTTTAGCACAATTTAGATATTCGGACCGGAATTTAATTGAATAGAAGTATCTAGGGAGAATTCACTTTGACTTTGAAGCGACTACTCCCTAGATACACACGTCATCATATTTTACAATTTGACAATTGAATCAATTTAAAAAAGACCTAAAGTTAGGGATTTATCAATAGGTAATGTTGCTCCAATACCCAAGCACAGGGCCACTGCGGTACCAATCAAAAAGACGGTTGTTGCTACTGGACGGCGAAATGGATTTTGGAATTTATTAACATTTTCCAAAAAGGGTACTGTTAATAATCCCGCGGGTACTGAAACCATTAAAAGAACACCCAACAGTTTGTTGGGTACTGTACGAAGTATTTGAAATACGGGAAAGAAATACCATTCGGGTAATATTTCCAAAGGAGTTGCAAATGGATCCGCGGGTTCACCAATCATTGATGGTTCTAGAACCGCTAAGCCTACGTTACACGCAATAGTACCGAGAATTACTACTGGAAAAATATATAAAAGATCGTTGGGCCATGCAGGTTCTCCGTAATAATTATGACCCATACCTTTAGCCAACTTAGCTCTTAATACAGGATCATTCAAGTCAGGTTTTTTTGTTATTGGGATAGGTGAATTATTATAGATCCATCCCCCCCAAGAACCGGACATGATAATTTTTCATCATCCGGCTCAAGCAAGAATCAACCCAACCAAGGGGATACATAGAAAAAAAACTATACATATAGATTTTATAAAATTAAAATCTATATTTAGCCATATCCACACATATATGAATGATTCTATATGTAAGATTACCGGCTTCCATTTTACGAAGTTGCAACGATCCATTGCAAGGAATTCCGTTCTTACAGGAAAATGCTCAATACCCAAGTAGGCTTACAAAATTGATCATGATCAAGAGCTTTCTGGGTCGTCTCAGCCCTTTGGATTCGCCCTTATTCCCAAAATAGATCGAGATGGGATTTTTTTTTCGCGTACAAAGGATTTACTTGTTACTAATACAGTCTAGCCGCTGCTCTTCTTTAGATCCCTTGTTTCACTCCGATAGTATCATAAATTGGATCGATGCAGAAGAAATGAATGCATTTCCTTACTATTAAGTAACTAAAATAGTTAAAAGATAATCTGGATTATGACACATCACTTATTCTACTGGATCTTACGGAGCCTGTTCATGCACAGCATGCTTGGGTCTGATCATAGAAAGGATTCTCTTCAAGCGAACCAGCCTAGCCCTATCCTCTTCATGGGGGGGCGGTTGGAACAAAGACACATTTGGTTGTGAATTCCAATGTAGCAGATAAAAGCATATTTCTGCACGGCTCAATCAATAGTTCAAGTCACACACTCCCATAATCCATTTTCTCTTCGGAGAATTCCCTTCAACTATTCGTCCATGTCAAATAAATAATACAATATTGTGGAGTTGAGGGAAAATTTCCAAATACATGTCTTATTCTTTGTCAATAATCCATATTTGTAGCAATGAAATATTATTGTTCCTCCCCCAAGTAAAGTAATAAGATAAATGATTGATTACAAATCTCTATGATCTATATTCTTTATAAAGGACCAGAAATGCCTTGCTTACGTATCATTAGAAAATGCATTAACATAAATACGGCAGTAAGAAGAGGTAATACAAAAGTGTGCAAACTATAAAAACGAGTCAAGGTGGACTGTCCCACACTAGCACTTCCGCGCAATAACTCTACTAAAGGCGATCCTATTACCGGAATCGCTTCCGGTACGCCCGTTACAATTTTGACTGCCCAATACCCAATTTGGTCCCAAGGTAAAGAATAACCTGTTACACCAAAAGATGCGGTCAATACAGCCAGAACCACGCCTGTAACCCAAGTCAATTCGCGAGGTTTTTTAAAACCACCTGTGAGATAAACACGAAATACGTGCAGGATTATCATTAGGACCATCATACTTGCCGACCATCGATGAACCGATCGGATTAACCAACCAAAGTTAACTTCCGTCATTATGTATTGAACAGAAGCAAAAGCCTCAGTAACGGTCGGACGGTAGTAAAAAGTCATAGCAAAGCCTGTAGCTACTTGTACTAAAAAACAAGTAAGCGTAATTCCTCCTAGACAATAAAATATGTTGACATGAGGAGGAACGTATTTACTAGTTATATCATCTGCAATCGCCTGAATCTCGAGACGTTCTTCGAACCAATCGTAAACTTTATTGAGATAGGTAAACCGAGGAGACTCCCCCTCCGAGAACCGTATATGAGAATTTCATCTCGTACAGCTCAAACAAAAACACCCAAATACCGGGTGAAAAGGGTATGGAATAGAAAATTGGAAACTTCTTAATCTTCTGATTCAATCTTATCTAAAGATACGAAAGAGTAAAAATAAGAAAGCTCTTCTTTGTGGTTATAATTAGAATGCCAAAAAATCAAGTCGGCTCACTTGTCTTTATGTTGCTCGTTACAGGCCTCTTGAATCTTCTATTTACCTATTTCTTTTTCTTTGATTTGTTATTTTTATTTGTATGTAATGCGGTTTTACTTTTGTTTTCTTTATTATTGATAGGAATTTTCTTGTTAAGACCCTATGAATCAATTGAAACCTCAGATTCATACTAGAACCACGATGATTCAATAAAACCTTCAAACTAAGTCCAAAGATTCCCCGAGTAAGAACCATTGGATCATCATTTATTCAACGAGGAGAATAGATAAACTTACTAAAAATACAAAGAAACGTTTGTCCTTTGAGCAAAATCAAAGCAGAAATGGGAATTTGAAAGATTTTTCTTCTTTCAATTTCTAACTTTTTCTAATTTTGGAATCCGGCCGCGAGGTCTGAATATTAAGTATGAATCATAGTTCGAATACTTCGTGATCTATTTCATATATTCCGTGCTCCAGATACTAGAATAAATATCTGACGGGGTAAAACCATCTCTATCAAGACGACAGACCCATTCTCTGTACTATCAATAGGATCAATTATAACAAGTCACACACTCATATTCCGGAAATACAGAAACAAAAAAATTGCGCGGTCGAACTACCAAGTCGAACTACCAAAAAAAAAAATGAGCTAAAATCAAAATACGGGACCTAAATGCTTCATTTAAAAGCTAGGATTTTGTGGTTCTTGTAACTCTAATTCAGTGAAATTCCATCCAGTAAAACGGAAGAATTATAAATCTCCAAAATAATAGATAGGAATATCGCAAATAGGGCCATTGCGACACCCATCAAAGGAGTAGTTCCCCATCCAGGAGCTACTTTACCATATTCCGAATTCAATGGTTTCAATAAATCCCCTACAGCAGTTCGTCTTGGACCAGATCTAGAACTACCCTCAACAGTTTGTGCAGCCATAAATCCTATTTTGTATTCATTGAGATCTGTTGACTTTGTATACCATTCCGTTGTAAATAAACGATCTTATCATAGATCCATTGTGGTCTTGAAATTATATAAGAATGGAAACAGCAACCCTAGTCGCCATCTCTATATCTGGTTTACTTGTAAGTTTTACTGGGTACGCCTTATATACTGCTTTTGGGCAACCCTCTCAACAACTAAGGGATCCATTCGAAGAACACGGGGACTAGTTGACGTAATGGGCCTCCCAATATTGCATGGGAGGCCCGTTACGTCAATTGAGATAATGAAAAATCATTTCATTTTTTAGTTGGAACTTTAGGCGGTTCTCGAAAAAAGATAGCGAAAAAAATGATCCCTAAAGTCGAGACTAAGAGGAATGTATAAACCAATGCTTCCATAAATTCGATCGCGGTTTACAATTATAGCTTCCATACCTGTTTATTTGGGATTATCTCCCGAATTAAAGTAAAGAAAAAAGAAGAATCAAAGAAAAGGCGGCGACTTCAATCCAGATTTCGCCAGTACCTTATGTAAAATCACAAACAGAAAATAGAAACCAGAAGCGAAAAATAACAGAACAATGTTGCATCAGACTATTTGTCTTTTTGTCGTTGGATCTCCAAGTTTTTGGAATGCTCCAAATTCCACTTGAGCATCCAAATCTGGGTCAATACCAGCAAAAACATCTCTGAACAGGGTTCTAGCACCATGCCAAATGTGTCCGAAGAAGAAGAGTAGAGCAAACGAAGCATGTCCAAAAGTAAACCAACCCCTTGGACTGCTACGAAAAACACCATCGGATTTCAAAGTAGCACGATCTAATTCAAAAATTTCACCCAATTGAGCACGTCTAGCATATTTTTTCACAGTAGCCGGATCACTATAACTCACTCCATTCAGTTCGCCACCATAGAACTCAACAGTTACACCTACTTGTTCGACACTATATTTCGATTCTGCCCTTCTAAAAGGAACATCGGCTCTAACAATTCCATCTCCGTCTACCAAAACAACTGGAAATGTTTCAAAAAAAGTAGGCATACGACGTACAAAAAGTTCACGCCCTTCTTTATCTCTAAAGATAGGGTGTCCTAACCACCCGACAGCTATTCCATCCCCGTTATCCATTGAACCCGCTCTGAATAATCCCCCTTTCGCCGGATTATTTCCGATGTAATCATAAAAAGCTAATTTTTCAGGAATTTTAGACCAAGCTTCTGATAAACTTTGATTTTCGGCTAGTCCAGCACTAACTCTTCGATATATTTCTTGCTGAAAGTATCCCTGATCCCATTGATAACGGGTGGGACCAAATAATTCGATGGGGGTAGTTGCTGAACCATACCACATAGTTCCAGCAACAACAAAAGCTGCAAAAAAGACAGCAGCGATGCTGCTGGAAAGAACGGTTTCAATATTGCCCATACGTAATCCTTTGTATAGACGTTGAGGCGGACGGACACTAAGATGGAATAAGCCTGCTAAGATGCCCAATGTCCCTGCTGCAATATGATGAGAGGCTATTCCTCCTGGAACAAAAGGATCAAAACCTTCCACACCCCACGCTGGATTTACAGCCTGTACCTTTCCAGTTAGTCCATAAGGGTCGGACACCCATATTCCAGGACCATACAATCCTGTTACATGAAATGCGCCAAACCCAAAACAAGCTACTCCGGAGAGAAATAAATGAATTCCAAAGATCTTAGGCAAATCCAAAGAAGGTTTTCCTGTACGTTCATCACCAAATATTTCTAGATCCCAATACACCCAATGCCAAATAGCTGCCAAGAAGCACAAGCCAGAAAACACAATATGTGCCCCAGCTACACCTTCGTAACTCCAAATACCCGGATTCGTTATCGTCCCTCCTGTAATACTCCAACCGCCCCATGAATTGGTTATTCCTAAACGAGTCATGAAGGGTATAACGAACATACCTTGTCTCCACATTGGATCAAGAACGGGGTCGGAGGGATCAAAAACTGCTAATTCATATAGAGCCATTGAACCGGCCCAACCAGCAACCAGAGCTGTATGCATTATATGGACAGAAAGCAAACGACCGGGATCATTCAATACGACGGTATGAACACGATACCAAGGCAAACCCATGGGAATACCCCTTTATCAACAAAAAATAGACACTATGTAACTTTATTGCATTATTGCATTGAAAAAAAAACTATGCTATGGACCGCCCTTTTTTTTTCAGCCGATTATCTCGGAAAAAGGATTAATATTTGTTCTATTCTTTTAGTATTTAGTAATAATGGAACAGTTCGGTTCGTAGGAAAAAAGAGAAGCAGATCTATTCTATACTCGATAAGTACCAATACGCAATGGGGGTTGATTCCCTTTTCTCTGAGCGAATGCATCTATATTTGGTCATCATTCAAAGGGCCTATTCGTAAGAATTTTCCTTTCTTCATTCTGTTTTCCTTTACTTTATTTTCTGAACTTATTCAATCTATATATAAAATATGATAAAGGTCGATATTATTAAGATAATAAGCACATTATTACGCTTCCACATCAAAGTGAAATAGAGTACTTAATTCTTTTTTCTTTCAGTTTATGCCTATTGGTGTTCCAAAAGTACCCTTTCGAAGTCCCGGAGAGGAAGATGCATCTTGGGTTGACGTATAGTGCGACTTGTCAGATATATTGGGTCATATGGGATTTCCCCATTCTCTCCCTCGATGGAGATATCCTCTGTTTCGCCCCCAAAAAAAAATGGAATTTTCAAAAATTTGTAGCGTGAAGCGCAATGAAGTGCAAATAGATCCGTTTTGGGAGGAGGTATCTAGATTAATATAATATTAGCAATTAAAATAATTTATGGTCGGCTTGGCTGGACCAATAAAATGAAGTATCCAGGCTCCGTTTAAAAAACCCAATTGGTAATATCTTTATGATTATTACTTATATCATAAACGATTCGATTTCGTTAAATAGGAATGATCTCAAACTGTTAATCAATCGAATCCAAAAGGGAATGAATATGAATACGTTGAATATTTAGCAGAAGGCATGAAAGAAATGAATTGAAAAAAAAAAAGGGGGGTAATAGCAAAAAAAAGACGTGGTATTGGGGTCATTTGTCCTATATGTACAAATCAAAATCGGGCGGATCCTTACTCGGAGTAGAGCATAAACCTAAAAAAATTGAAGAAGCCCATTCAGGAACAAGAAAATGACATCGTGATTTTTGAATCGGATTTCGATGAAAAAATACATCAATGAAAGGTTAGTTCGATAAGTTTAGTGAATTGTTTTTTCTATTATAGGAAAACACGCCAAAGTCATCGTTCTTGAAAAATAGAAGAAAAGCCCCTTCGCTAGAAGTTAGAAAGAACCCGCTATGAAAAAAGAAAGAGGGCTGGAGTTTACACATTGATTTTTTTCGCATGTTGAACCGTATGCATCAAAAGGTGCCTGTACGGCTCCTAAAGGATACAATTTTATCCTAATCAACCGACTTTATCGAGAAAGATTACTTTTTTTAGGCCAAGAAGTTGATAGCGAGATCTCGAATCAACTTATTGGTCTTATGGTATATCTCAGTATAGAGAATGATACCGAGGATCTTTATTTGTTTATAAACTCTCCTGGCGGCTGGGTAATACCCGGAATAGCTATTTATGATACTATGCAATTTGTGCGACCAGATGTACACACAATATGCATGGGATTGGCCGCCTCAATGGGGTCTTTTATCCTGGTCGGAGGAGAAATTACCAAACGTCTAGCATTCCCTCACGCTTAGCGCCAATGAGTTTTTTATTTGAGAGAAAAAAGAAGACTATGCCTTCACCATATGAATTATTAATATTCAGTAATAATAGCATGGCACTTCGAATTCGATATCCAAATTCTTTATTGTTTTTTTTTTTCAAAAAATTCTCGATTATGTATCGAAAGAGTAGTATGAGACAAACGAGGGGTATTTACGACTTTATCTTACCTATCGTAGGCCTATTTCAGCGTCACAAACTTTTTTTCACACCAGAGGATTATTAACAGGATTTAGGTTATCAAAGAGTACGAAAATAAAAAAAAGAAAGAAACTTTGGGATTGCTGAATAACAGCCGAAATAAATATAGAAAGCAACGGGGCCATCATAGTATTTTTTAACTCCTCCAAAAAAAAGAAGGGTGGTAATTGGATCATTTACCGATCTGGGTATAAGAGACCCCGTATTTTCTCTTTCTTCGATGAAAGGTAAAAAAGTGAAGTCCATTGGAGAGCCGTATGCAATGCGCAAAAATGCCCGTACGGTTGTTCAATTCTATCTTTTTCTTATTCTTTCTCTCTTCCCCTCCACGGATCGTCGAGCTATAGGAATCTTTTATTATGTTATATTATCTATATCATTTTATTATGTTATCTTATCTATATAATCAGGGTAATGATCCATCAACCTATTGCCGCTTTTTATGAGGCACAAACGGGCGAATTTATCCTGGAAGCGGAAGAACTACTGAAACTGCGCGAAACCCTTACAAGGGTTTATGTACAAAGAACAGGCAAGCCCTTATGGGTTGTATCCGAAGACATGGAAAGGGATGTTTTTATGTCAGCAACAGAAGCCCAAGCTCATGGAATTGTTGATCTTGTAGCGGTTGTATAAAAAATAGCAGTGATTTCACGCAAATACACGATTTCAGATTTTATCTTCTTATTCTTACTTCTTAAGGGTTTAATATTCTATTAATCTATTAAATAGAAGAAATTCATAATCGTCTGGTTAGGATCGATCTAAACCAACCCCTAATGTATAATTCAGCATGCCAACTATTAAACAACTTATTAGAAACCCAAGACAGCCAATCAGAAACGTCACGAAATCCCCCGCTCTTGGGGGATGCCCTCAGCGCCGAGGAACATGTACGAGGGTGTATGTGCGACTCGTTTAAATCATGGATTGAGACAAAACAAAAGAAAGAAAACAGATTTTCCAATATCAATGATCAGTACCATTGAATCGGATAGAATGGAAGAACTCCATTCACTATCTAAAACTAAAAAGGATAGATCTATCATATCTTTCTATTGTGTATGAAATTTATGGTTTCCATTGGTGCAAATTCAATCACTTCAATTTGCAATTTAAGATGAGAAAGAATTCCCCATTGGTAACAAATAGTTATCCATTAAGCGGGGGGAAATCCTATTTAAAAAGCGGAAAGATTATGTTTCTACTCTTGCAAGAACGGACTAACAGGGTCAGCTACCCAACCAAACTTCATAATTAAATACCGTTACTGTATAAGGTATATCTCGTTATGAAAGACCTATTACTGGAAAATTCATGGGTAGAGCCAAAGAGTGGTAACTGTACAAGTTACCAATACAATAGGATTGATTAAATGAAGGAAAGGGCTCCGGTGTATAGAAAGGACCTCACCGTTTAAGAAGTAACCATAGAGACGATGGAACCCACAATTTCTTTATCTATTTCTATTTACTACTTTATTTTATTTACAATGCGCCTAGAAAAAAGGAAAAAAGTGTGGTCGGGAAGGTTATAGTAGCAAAAGCCATTGGAATTTTCATCTTATAAATTGGAAGAATCCGTTTTGTTATTAATAGACTAGGAAAGGGGAAATGAATAACTGAAAGAAAGGAAATCAATTAGTTATTCATCAAAGTTTCATTTATTCAATGACCAGAATTAGACGAGGATATATAGCTCGGAGACGTAGAACAAAACTTCGGTTATTTGCCTCAAGCTTTCGCGGGGCTCATTCAAGACTTACTCGAACAATTACTCAACAGAAAATAAGAGCTTTGGCTTCAGCTCATCATGATAGAGATAGGAAAAAAAGAGATTTTCGTCGTTTGTGGATCACTCGAATAAATGCAGTAATTCGGCGAAATAGAGTATCCTATATTTATAGTAGATTAATACACAATCTGTATAAGGGGCAGTTGCTTCTTAATCGTAAAATACTTGCACAAATAGCTATATCAAATAGTAATTGTCTTTATATGATTTCCAATGAGATCATAAAATAAGGAGGTTGGAAGGAATCTTCCAGAATCTTTTAAATGGAGTTCTCTGGAGAATGAACTCCGGGAAGGTAGAATAGAAATTACTATGATAAAATCGGGATAATATGATAAAATCGTCAAAATGAGCGAACACGCTCAATAAAAAAAGATTTATTCTTATTCCCCAATTCTTTTTTTTCTTACAACACAACGGATTCCAGGATTTGTTGACCAAAACATCCAGGTGTTTGAGTTCTGATTGGAATTTTGATTCAATTGAGGAGTAAGCCTATTTTTTTCTGGTTCTAAGACCGGTAGTTCTAGCGGTCGACTCACTTCTTTCAAATTGTTTCTCATTATTAAGAAAAGGTAACGAAGATAAAATACGAGCTTGTTTTATAGCAATAGTAATTAATCGTTGTTCTTTTAAGGTCAATCTATTCACTCGTCTAGATAATATTTTTCCTTGTTCACTAATAAATCGACTAATTAAACTCATGTTTCTATAATCAATTCGATCCCCCGATTGGATCGGGGGCAAACGCCTACGAAAAGATCGCTTGGATTTAAGAAAGAGTCGCTTGGATTTATCCATAATTTATTTATTCCTTATCCTTAAAATCCTATTCCGATCCAATCAAAAATGATTTCTAAAATGAATTAATAGGATTTGTTTGTCTCTATTTAGTTGTTTCTATTTAAATATATGAATAATAGATAGATATATATATATCTACTTTTTTTTTCATGTTCCTTGGAAGAGTGACACACAAGCACTCGGTTCGATCTATATCTATTTCTTTATCTCCCCATGAATTGTATGTTTGGAACAATAGGGACAGAATTTTCTCAATTCCAATCGACTAGGTGTATTGTGTCGATTCTTTTGAGTAATATATCTGGAAATACCCGCCAATTCCTTATTAACACCGTTTCGAACACAACTGGTACATTCCAAAATAACCCTTACTCGGACATCTTTACCCTTGGCCATGAACCTCCTTTCGGGTTTTGATTCACCCAACTTTTCTATTTTTTGATCCAAAGCGAATAAGAAGAAAGGAACCAAAAAAAATAGAAGTTGCTAACAACTCAAAATCCAATTCTGAAATAAAGATTTTGTTGCAATCCATATAGTAAATAGTAAGTAATACAAAAATTTCTAACTATATTTCTACTCACAGTACAGTATTTCATTTAAGTATCTTGTATTGTATGATACTCTTCCCCTAGCCACATTTCCATTTCGCTTTTCTTTTAACTTTAACTCTATTTTGAATTTAATTGGAGCCTGAACCCGAGTTTCGCTGAGGTTGAATCCACTTTTTTCTTTCTCGTTCGCCCCTTATTCTATCTATCGAATTCCAAAAAAAAACAAGAAACGAGAGGAACGAGAGACAAATATTTGATTCTATCTTTACTCTTCTTCACCCCTTTCTATGTCAATAACTAGAATGAAAAAAAAGGAAATGTCAACGCATCAGGGAATAAACGATTGATTTCTATCAATAAACCTGCTAAAGACCCGAACCATAGAGTACTTAGTACCGGGGCCACGGAAAGATATGTTTTTAGATCTCGCATTGAAAATCCTCCTTCTTTTTTTTGTATTCCATATTGTAATACATTATGGTAAGAGATGTATATGTAGTTAAAGACCCCTTCTATTTGTGTGCGGAATCCCTAATTCAAATTGAAATGTGCAATGATTCGGTAGATAAGATTTTTTTTCTTTTTCTTAAAGCAGAAAAATGGGTCGCTTTCCGTCTGAGAATTGCCGAGAAAAATATTCATTTATTATATGTTATATGATATGAGACGAAAAAAAAGAAATGCCGAGATCCATTTTGCATATCAATGGAGGAAAGAGAATAAGGATGTGGAAAACCAGACGGGGATTCTCTACAATGATACTGTAGACCAATTGAAAGGGATGTAGCGCAGCTTGGTAGCGCGTTTGTTTTGGGTACAAAATGTCACGGGTTCAAATCCTGTCATCCCTACCTATTACTGTTCAGAAGAACAGTAACGAGAGATCTATTTTCGATCGATTCAATTTGGATATACATAATCTTTAATGATATGTGATAGTATACACATGCAAGAAATCTTTATTGGCGTTAGAAAAAAAAAAAGAATCCCCCTCCTTATAGTCTTTTCCATTGTGATAAGAAAGCGCTCTTAGTTCAGTTCGGTAGAACGTGGGTCTCCAAAACCCGATGTCGTAGGTTCAAATCCTACAGAGCGTGATGACGTTCTTGCCTTGTTAGCTTGGTAGATCGAAAATTACACTAAACTGAAATAATTGAACAGCAATCTGAATTTGACCCTGACCTCCCCCGGATTAAATTAAATTAAATTAAGTAAGGGGGGTCAGTTAAAAAAGAGATGTTAATTAATCAAAGGTCCAACTGATCACCACGTCTGTATTGTAAATATGCGGTTACGAATAATCCAGCCAAAGTAATAGGAATTAGACCTAAGACGATTCCAAATAGAAAAACTTCAATCATTTCAATTTAATTTATTTGAAAGGTGGAAAAGAGAGGTAATATCTATCCCTAAATAGTAATCCGTATTGTCTAGGAATCTCAATGCCCAATAATTGGTAATTAACACGGTAAGGAACTAGAGAATATCTGGAATACCACAGAAAGATTTCTTTTTATAAATTATTCATTCAATGAATTTCAAATAAGTCCTATCTTATTCAGACCAATAAATAGAGCCGAAGTTATAGTTAAAGCCGCTAGTAGAAAACCGAAATAACTAGTTATAGTAGGCATGAAGGAGCTAAAGGAAATATCTTCTTTTTATACATATGTTTATAAAGCACTTCCCTAAGTTTCAACTTTTAAAAGATACGAGGATAAGCAAAAACACCCTACCAATTGAAAGTTTTTGTTTTTGATTCATCAATCTTTATAGAAGGGACTAACAAAAATCGAGTGGCAGGGATAGAAAAAGAAATCAATTCATAATCTTTGACATTTGACATGGACCCATCTCACGATTCCGAATCAACAGATTCGTTGGGCAACTCTTGAGTAAACTAATATTTAAATAATAATCAAATATTAAAATAATAATCAAAACTGTGTCATATAACTTCATTCCAAAAACGAAATTCTTTTTAAATCAATATGAAACAAACTTGGGGAATCGCTTCCATTTTGTATTTTGATTTTTTCTTTTTTATTGTATCTAATACATTTTCGAGTTTCGAATAAAGAGTGAACTTATACCTTACTTATACCTTATAATACCCTTTCTTTACTTTTTTTTTTTTCCTTTTTTGTTTTGACTTTAGTTTATTTACTTTAATTGTTTTTAACTCATTAGATTCAGCAATAGGTTCATTCCCATAAGATCTCAAATGAGAATAAAAAAAGGTATGGCACGATCAGTCGAAAAAATCAAATTTTGATTTCGGTCCAATTAGATTCTAAAACTAATAATTCCTATTATCTTTTCCTTTCTAGATTTTACATTTTGTCTTTTCTTTTCATATTCTTTTTATATATATAAAGCATAAAGCGCTTTCTCCTTGTAGTAAAGCCCGTTCTCCTTGTAGTTAGGTCAAGAAAAAACTTTGGATCTAATAGAACAAAACAATGCGCCCATCACAAATATCGATTATTAGAAGAGAAGCCTTTATAAGCGTTTTTCTCCTTCTTTTATCGAATCCTATCTACCACCGTTACTTCTTTCTCGCCGACTAAGCAATTCCTTAAAAAAAAAGAGGGGGATTACAACAAAAAACCTCTTCTACACCTACGAAAAGAGGATTTGTAGATTTCACATCTACTTGAAGTGGGGAAATATGATAATCTTCGTCATGAATTATTATTATTAGAAAACGAAAACAATTCGTCGGATTTCCATTTTACCTGATCTTCAATTTCTAGTCCGAAGCCAATAATGGAAATGGAGAGAAAAGAAACCCCATACTACAGAAATTTGATGAATTTTCTATTGAATGGTACACAGTTATACATCGACCAGCAAGAAGAAACGAAGAAAACAATTATCTAGCCCCGCATTTCGATACTGATTGAGGTTGCGTTGCTGTGTCAGAAGAAGGATAGCTATACTGATTCGGTATATTCTAAAAATACCCTTGGTACTATATTGACGATCTCACAAAGATTGAAATTCAGTGAATTTCCATTTACTGATCTTATCTTTTACGGAATCGATCCCCCTTTGACTGTACAAGAATATGTGGAGCTCAGCATGTCTGGAAGCACAGGAGAACGTTCTTTTGCTGATATTATTACCAGTATTCGATACTGGGTCATTCATAGCATTACTATACCTTCCCTATTCATTGCGGGTTGGTTATTTGTCAGCACGGGTTTAGCTTA